ATATTAGGTTTTTTTATATTTATGTCTGTGTTGGGTGGATTGATGTCTTATATAAATTTAGATCCAATAAAAAGTAGTTTTTTTTTGATTGTGTCTGTTTTAATAATAATACCAATAATTGCTTGTGTATCATATGTGTGGTATTCGTATTTTATTAGTTTGTTATTTTTGAGTGGAATTTTTGTGATTTTGGTTTATTTTTCTAGTTTATCTAGTTTTGTTAATGTAAAGATATATTATATAATTTTGTTATTTATTGCGACTAGGTTATTTTATGTAATTGGTTTAAGTATGTTTGGTGTTAATTATGTGGGGATAAATTTTTTTTATTATAATATTAGGTTATATATTTTGTTATGATTAATTATTTTGTTATTGTTATTTATAAATTTTTGTAGTTATTTTTTAAGTTTTAGTGGGGCGTTGCGGAGTGTTTAATTATTTTTTTATTTATTAGATTAATAATGTTGTTTTTTAAGTGGAGTCGTTTGATTTTTATTTTGATTGCTTTTGAGTTTTTAATGGTTAGATTATTTATTAAGTTGGTGGGTGTGGTTGATTTGTTGATGTTTTTTTACTTTATATGTTTTTCTGTTATTTCTAGAATTTTAGGTATAGTTATTATGGTAAGGAGTATAAAATTTTATGGTTCAGATATAAGGATTTATTGTAGATTTAAGTTAAGTTAAACTATTAATTTTCAAAATTAAAAATATTAATCTATATTATGGAGATTTTAGTATATATAGTATTTTTTATTTTCAATAAAAAGGTATTGAATCTTGTTAAAGATTGCTTTTATAGATCTTAAATTTAATTATGGTTTGTTAATGGTTAAAATAATATTATTTAAATTTAATTTATAATGTGGGCAATGAATTTTTACCCTGGTAATTAATTATTTGTATAATATTTGTTCCAGAATAATCGGCTATGCTTATAAAATTTATACTTTATTTTTTGTTAATTATAATTTTTTTCTGTTTGATTATTTAATTATAGGTTAAATTTTAATTATTATTTGTAATTAATTATAATTAAATAATGTAATTATTGACCTAGATTAGTACCTAGTTAATTACATGTTAAAAGTGCAGAAGTAAAGTTGGATTTAAACTGAAAGATTTTTGGCAGGTTTTCTAAATTATCCTTGGAGGTTGAGTAATAATTGAGAACCCTCATTAACTACTAATATATTTGGCTCATGTATGATCGTTTATTTTGTATTTTAGATACATAATTGTAAATTTTTTATTTCTAAAAATAGATATATATTTGGTTTATGTATAAAGTTATATTTGACCTACATTAATTTGTATTGTGGATTATTAATGTTGTGTTAATATGAAAATGTAAAGGACAGTAAAGTAATTTTTATGTTTATTTGAAGATTATTTAGTAACGGTTCAAATCATCCATCAATTGCCTAAAGGGGAGTAAGTTGTAGTAAAGTAGGTTTAGGGGAACCTTAACCTAATAGTAAACTATTTTGTTTGTTTTGAAAACAAATTTTAAGATTTTATCTTGTAGTTTGATAGGAGTTAGTTTATTTAGAATTGTTGATTGTTGCTCAAAAGGTTTATTCCTAATTGTTTAAGAATTTAGTTTATTAAAAAATTTTAAATTGTAAATTTAAAGAATATTATTCTTGTTGTTAATGTTGTTTTTGTGTTTGTTACTAATAATGGTTTTTATTTTGCAGGCTATTGCCTTTATTACGTTGTATGAGCGTCATTTATTGGGTGGTAGTCAAAATCGTTTAGGTCCTACTAAGGTTAGTTTTATAGGTGTGTTGCAGGCGTTATTGGATGGTGTTAAGTTGTTAAAAAAGGAACAGATGTTACCTGTTAAGTCTTCGGATTTGTCTTTTTTGATGGTTCCTGGTATTGCGTTTATTATTATGTATTTGGAGTGATTTGTTTTGCCTTATCTTTTTGATGTTGTAAGTTTTGAATATAGTTTGTTGTTTTTGTTGTGTTTGATTGGTTTTTCGGTTTATAGTACCATAATTAGTGGTATTATTAGTAAATCTAAATATGGTATTGTGGGGGCTTTACGGGCTAGTAGTCAAAGTATTTCTTATGAGATTGCTTTTTCATTATATATATTAAGTATTATAATTCATTTTAGTTTGTTTTATGTGGTATCTGGTAGTGTTTTTAGATTGGTGGTAATTTATTTACCTTTTTTAGTAATGGTGTTGGCGGAGTTAAATCGTGCACCTTTTGATTTTGCAGAGGGTGAAAGTGAGTTAGTAAGGGGTTATAATGTTGAGTATGGGAGAGTTTCATTTGTTTTGTTGTTTTTAAGGGAATATGGAAGTTTAATTTTTTTTAGTGTTTTAAGTTCTGTTTTGTTTTTTAATTTTTCTTTATTTTTAAGTTTTGTTTTGTTTTCTTTATTAATTTTTATTCGGAGGGCTTTTCCTCGTTTTCGTTATGATTTAATAATGTATATGTTTTGATTTAAGTTTTTACCTTTATCTTTAGTTTATTTATATTTTTTTTTTGTTGTTTTTATTTAATTAATCAGGTATTTTTTTTAGATATTTTTATGTTTATTTTTTTATTACAGTATTTAATTTATTTTAATAATTCTATATTTAATGTTTTTGTAAATAAGTTTTTGAATGGGTTAGTTGAAGTTTTTAGTTATAGGAAAGCTTTACCTCTTAGTTCTGTGATTTCTTTTTTTACTTTTGTAGTGTTGTTAATTTGTTGTTTTGGCGGTTATTTTACTTATTCTTTTACCCCTGTTAGAATGGTTGAGTTTACTTTTATTTATGCTGTTGTAGCTTGGTTGAGTACCTTGTTAACTTTTATGTCGAGGGAAAAGTTTTCAATTTATCTTAGTAAATCGGGTGATAGTTATTTAAAGACTGTAAGTATGTTGTTGGTTGAGTTAGTAAGTGAGTTTTCTCGTCCTTTAGCTTTAACTGTACGTTTAACTGTTAATATTATGGTTGGTCATTTAATTAGTATAATATTGTATATGGCTATTGAGAATTTTTTAGGAGAAGGTTGTGTTTGGATTGTAATTTTTGCTATTTTGATGGAGTGTTTTGTATTTTTTATTCAAAGTTATATTTTTTCTCGTTTAATTTATTTATATTTAAATGAGTAATATAAGACGTTAACTTAAGTTAAAGTGTTGGATTTTTAATCTAAAAATGTGTTTTCACGTCTTGAGTCAATATAGCATAAGAAATGTATTTGTTTTAAGCACAAAAGATAGTGTTTGACTGATGGGTTAATACAAGTCTTCTAAATTTGTTTGGGGTTATTCCACCCCATTTTTGTTTATGTTTTTTGTTTTTATAGTATTTTTGTTTTCTTTAATTGCAGTATTAGTTAATAATGTAGTGGTTTGGTGGAGTATTTTTTTGTTAATAACGTTACTCTTTGTTTCGTTGAATAAGGGGTTAATAAGTTATTCTAGTCTTTTTAATTATTTTGTTTTACAGGAAAGATTGGGTTTGCTGTTTTTGTTATTAACTATGGGTTTTTTTCAGTTTATTGTATTATTATTAAAGATTGGTGTTAGTCCTTTGCATTTTTGAATTTTTAGGGTTTTGGATGGGGTCTATGGTTTTAATTTGGTATGATTTTTGACTTTTCAAAAGATGCCTTTTTTGTTCGTAATATTACAATTTGTATATGGTATATTTGTGTTTGTTTTTGTGTTTGGCTTATTGGTTTGTTTATTTCAAATATTGTTGGTTAAATCTTTTAAGAGTTTGTTGGTTTTAAGTTCTACTGAATCATTCAATTGAATATTTTTAAGTTTTATTTTTTCCTTTTTAAGTGTAGTTTTTTTATTTGTTTATTATTTAGTGTTAATAATTTATTTAATTCCTAAGTTTGAATTATTAAATGTTTATAGGTTTGTTGGTTGGGAGACTGTTTTGGTATTTTTAAATATGCCGTTTACTGTTAATTTTTTTATTAAAATTTATTCATTAATTAGTTTATTAAGTTTTTATAGTTTTTTTGTCTTGTTGACGTTGATATTGCTGTTTTTATCAATATTATCAATTGGATTTTGGTTAGTGAATTTAAGTGTAAAGCTATATTATGATTATAAATATAGTAAGTTTGTGTATCCATATATCTTATTGCTAATGTTTGCTGTAGTTATGTAATTTTATTAGTATAATTGTATTACGTTATCTTGATAAGGTAGAGGTTAATAAAGTAAAATGTTAAATAGATTAGACTATATTCAATTACGGTTTGAAGTGATATACATTTTAATGTAATTTAGTTTAGTTAGAATTTTTATTTTTGGTATAAAGGGGGGGTAATTACAGTGTTTTATTTCATTAGTTTAAAAAAAATATAATTTTGAAGAAATTAAGATTTATGAAGTGATTAAAAGTAAAAATAATGTTTTAAATTTTGTTAATTCATTGGTGGTTGTTTTGCCTTCGAGTAAGAATTTAACAATTGGTTGAAATTATGGTAGAATATTGGGGATAATTTTAGTTTTTCAAATTTTAACTGGGACCTTTTTAGCTTTTTATTATACGGCTGATGGTTCTTGGGCGTTTAGTGCTATTCAATATATTATGTACGAGGTTAATTATGGTTGAATTTTTCGTTTATTGCATTCAAACGGTGCTAGTTTATTTTTTATTTTTATGTATTTACATATTTTTAAAGCTTTATTTATGGTAAGTTATCGTATAAAAAAGGTTTGGGCCTCAGGTTTGACTATTTTTTTATTAGTGATTGTAGAGGCCTTTATGGGTTATGTTTTAGTGTGGGCTCAGATAAGTTTTTGGGCAGCTGTCGTTATTACAAGTTTGTTAAGTGTAATTCCTATTTGAGGTATAAGTATTGTGATGTGGGTTTGGAGTGGTTTTGGTGTTACCAGTGCGACGTTGAAGTTTTTTTTTGTGTTACATTTTTTATTGCCTTGGGGGTTACTGGTGTTGGTGCTGATGCATTTAATTTTTTTACATGCTACAGGTAGAACTTCATCTTTATATTGTCATGGTGATTATGATAAAATTTGTTTTGGACCTGAATTTTGAAATAAAGATATGTATAATTTGATTTTTTGGTTTATATTTTTTATTTTTGCTTTGTTTTATCCTTATAATTTGGGTGATCCTGAAATATATATTGAAGCCAACCCTATGATAAGACCCGTCCATATTGTCCCTGAATGATATTTTTTGTTTGCTTATGCTATTTTGCGTGCTATTCCTAATAAGGTGCTGGGGGTAATTGCCTTGTTAATGAGTATTGCCAGTTTTTATTTATTTATTTTTATTAATAATTATACTTCTGTGTTGAATAAGTTAAATAAATTTGTTGTTTATACTTTTATTGTGTGTGGTGTTATTTTAAGTTGGTTGGGTCAATGTTTGGTAGAGATTCCTTTTGTTTATTTAAGTGGTTTATTTTCCTTTTTTTATTTTTTATTAATTATTATTTTAATATTAATATATTATTTTAGTAAGTTTTTATATATTTAATACATTTAGTATAAAAAATATATTAAGTTTAGAGTTTAAAGATAAAAAATGTATTATAATACATAATTTTCATATTTTAAGTTTATCAAGTTATGCATACTATATGTTTTTTGCTTCCTTGGGTTTGACAAGTTCTTTTGTTGTGTTTTTTAAGTATGGTTTATTTTATCCATTTATTTTTAGTTTATTTGTAATTTTATTTATTGCTTTTGCTTGGGGTAAGGATATTTCAATGGAAGGTTTAAGTGGTTATCATAATTTTTTTGTAATGGATGGTTTTAAATTTGGGATAGTTTTATTTATTTTTAGTGAGTTTATGTTTTTTTTTAGAATTTTTTGAGTATTTTTTGATGCAGCATTGGTGCCTGTCCATGAGTTGGGGGAAAGTTGGTCACCCACAGGTTTACATTTGGTAAATCCTTTTGGTGTACCTTTATTAAATACTATTATTCTTTTAAGTAGTGGGGTTTCTGTAACTTGGGCTCATCATAGTTTATTAAGTAATAAAAGTTGTACTAATAGGATAATTTTAACTTGTATTTTAGCTGTTTATTTTACCATAATTCAGTTAATGGAATATATGGAAGCAAGGTTTTCTATTTCTGATGGTATTTTTGGTAGGATTTTTTATTTGTCTACTGGTTTTCATGGTATTCACGTTTTGTGTGGTGGTTTATTTTTGGGGTTTAATTTATTACGTTTGTTAAAATCACATTTTAATTATAACCACCATTTGGGTTTAGAGTTTGCTATTTTATATTGACATTTTGTCGATGTGGTTTGATTATTTTTATTTGTATTTGTTTATTGGTGATCTTATTGCCGTTATAGTTTAAATAGAATGTGTAATTTGTAATTATAGGGTTTTAATGGCTTTGTTTGAGTTTTTTCTTTTGGGTTTATTGTTGTTTTTTGTTCCTCAACTTTTTTTATTATTTATAATTGTATATAGTTTTTTTTTATTAAATAAAATTAGTTGGTTGGGTATATTTTTTATTGTTGATTCATATGTTTTTGTTATATTAATTTTTATAATGTTATTTATTTATGGTGTGGTAATAATAAGGGAGTTAGAGTTTAGATTGGTAATATTATCCAGTGTTTTGATTATAGTGTGTTTTTTGTTTTTTTCTGCTAGAAATATATTAATGCTTTATATGTTTTTTGAGTTATCTATTTTTCCAATTTTGGTTATAATTTTGGGGTTTGGTTCACAAGTTGAAAAAATTAGTTCCGGTTATTATTTGTTATTTTATGCCAGTTTTTGTTCTTTTCCCTTTTTATTTGTTTATTATAAAAGATTATTTAATTTAAGTATTTGTTATTTCGATTTTATTATATCTTGGGAAATAGTTTTTATTGTAACTTTAACGTTTATAATAAAGTTTCCTGTATATTTTTTACATCTTTGATTACCTAAGGCCCATGTGGAGGCTCCCACTTCTGCTAGTATATTATTGGCTGGATTGTTATTAAAGTTAGGGACAGCTGGCTATTTGCGTGTTATTTCTAGCTTAAATTATGTGCTGAATAATGTGTGAGTAATTATTTCTTTAATTGGAATAATTTTAGCCGCAATTAGTTGTGTTTTTCAGAGTGATTCAAAATCTTTAGCCGCTTATTCTTCTATTACCCATATAAGTTTTTTGTTGTTATCACTAATATTAATTATAATAAGTACTAAAGTAAGTGCATTAATAATAATGTTAGCACACGGATATACTTCTACTTTAATATTTTATTTAATTGGTGAATATTATCACAGGTTAAACACTCGTATAATTTATTTTATAAATAGTTTTATAAATTCAAGTATAATGTTTTCAATTATTTTTGGCCTAGTGTTTTTGTCTAATGGGGGGGTGCCGCCCACTTTGTCCTTTTTATCTGAATTTATAATTGTGGTGAATAGTATTAATTTTTTTAAGCTCTTATTTTTTATTATTTTTATGTATTTTATAGTTACTTTTTATTATTCTTTATTTTTAATTGTAAACTCTTTTATAGGAAAAAAGGTCCTAAGATTAAGAAATTGGAATGGAAGTTTATCCATCTCAGCAGTGATTATAATATTTAATGTGTTTTGGTTAACCCTATTTTATTAAACCAAATATAGATGGTGTGACCTTCATATTTGGTTTAATATTTTTATTGTATATAAGAGTTAATTTAATTTTTTATGTAAGAAAAAATCTCTTATATTATAAATATATATAAAAAATATCAAGGTGGTTTATCAGTTTGGTTAGAGAGTTCTAATCATAAGGATATTGGTACATTATACTTTTTGTTTGGTTTGTGATCTGGTATAATTGGTACTAGTTTGTCTTTAATTATTCGTTTGGAGTTATCTAAGCCGGGTTTGTTATTGGGTAATGGACAGTTGTATAATTCTATTATTACTGCTCATGCTTTTTTAATAATTTTTTTTATGGTTATGCCAAGTATAATTGGTGGTTTTGGTAATTGAATGTTACCATTGATGCTAGGTGCTCCCGATATAAGTTTTCCTCGTTTAAATAATTTAAGTTTTTGATTATTGCCCACAGCTATGTTTTTGATTTTGGATTCTGCTTTTGTAGATATAGGTTCGGGAACTAGTTGGACTGTTTATCCTCCTTTAAGTACTTTGGGGCATCCGGGTAGGAGTGTTGATTTAGCTATTTTTAGCTTGCATTGTGCTGGTTTGAGTTCAATTCTGGGTGGTATTAATTTTATGTGTACAACTAAGAATTTACGTAGAAGTTCTATTTCTTTGGAGCATATAAGGTTATTTGTTTGAACAGTATTTGTTACTGTATTTTTGTTGGTTTTGTCACTACCTGTTTTGGCCGGGGCTATTACTATATTATTAACTGATCGTAATTTAAATACTTCTTTTTTTGATCCTAGGACTGGTGGTAATCCTTTGATTTATCAGCATTTATTTTGGTTTTTTGGTCATCCCGAGGTTTATATTTTGATTTTACCAGCTTTTGGTATTATTAGTCAGTCAACTTTATATTTAACCGGTAAGAAGGAGGTTTTTGGTACTTTGGGTATGGTTTATGCTATTTTAAGTATTGGTTTGATTGGGTGTGTTGTTTGAGCTCATCACATATATACGGTGGGTATAGATTTGGATTCACGTGCTTATTTTACTGCAGCCACTATGGTTATTGCTGTTCCTACTGGTGTTAAGGTGTTTAGTTGATTGGCCACCTTATTTGGTATAAAAATGAATTTTCAACCATTGTTGTTATGAGTTTTGGGTTTTATTTTTTTATTTACTATTGGTGGTTTAACTGGTGTAGTTTTATCTAATTCTAGTTTGGATATTATTTTGCATGATACTTATTATGTTGTTAGTCATTTTCATTATGTCTTAAGTCTGGGGGCGGTATTTGGGATTTTTACTGGTGTTAGTTTGTGGTGGAGGTTTATGACAGGTTATGTTTATGATAAATTAATAATAACAGTGGTTTTTGTATTAATGTTCGTTGGGGTTAATTTAACTTTTTTTCCGTTACATTTTGCTGGTTTACATGGTTTTCCTCGTAAGTATATGGATTATCCAGATGTATATTCTGTGTGAAATGTAATATCTTCTTATGGTTCTATAATTAGTGTTTTTGCTATATTTTTGTTTTTATTTGTATTGTTGGAGTCTTTTTTTAGTTATCGTTTGGTGTTAATTGATAATTTTTATAATAGTAGTCCCGAGTATAGATATAGTAGTTATGTGTTCGGACATAGTTATCAAAGTGATATTTATTTTAGTTGTTCTGTTTTAAAGCATTGCTTTATTATTATATTTAGTATATTTAATTGCAAATTAAATGGTGTTATAAAGCTTTAATAAAATAGGATAAGTTAGTCTGTTGGATTCATACTTCAAAGGTTGTTTTATTAAAATTCTAGTATAAGTAAGTATAGTTTATTGTCAATAAACAGGTTAAGAATTTTATAGTTCATTAGTATAATTAAGTATTTTTGATTTCCAATCAAGGGGTGTTGTGAATTAATTAACAATTATTTTCAAGGTTATAATTTATTATTTTCTAATAGTTTGTTTGCAAGTTATATAGATTGATTTCATAGGTTTAATTGTAGTTTGTTGTTGGGTGTTTTAACTTTTGTTGTCTTAATTTTTTTTTATTTAATTTTTAATGTGAATTATTTCAAAAGTAAAAAAATTGAGTATCAATTTGGTGAATTGTTGTGTAGTATTTTTCCTACTTTAATTTTGTTAATGCAAATAGTGCCTTCATTGAGGTTATTGTATTATTATGGTTTAATGAATTTAGATAGGGCTTTAACTGTTAAGGTTACAGGGCATCAATGATATTGAAGTTATGAGTTTAGGGATATTCCTGGTTTGGAGTTTGACTCGTATATAAAGTCTTTAGATCAGTTGGAGTTGGGTGAGCCCCGTTTGTTAGAGGCAGATAATCGTTGTGTTGTACCCAATGATTCTAATATTCGATTTTGTATTACTTCGGCAGATGTAATTCATTCTTGGGCTTTACCAAGATTATCTGTTAAGTTAGATGCTATAAGTGGAATTTTAAGTACTCTTTGTTATAGTTTTCCTAAGATTGGTGTATTTTATGGTCAGTGTTCTGAAATTTGTGGGGCTAATCATAGTTTTATACCAATTGTGTTGGAAGTTACTTTAATGGATAACTTTAAGAGTTGGTGTTTTTTAAATATGGATTAGTTTTTAGCTGTTTAGTTTAAGAAAAATGTTTATTTGTGGTATAAATGATTATATGGCTATAATTTTTTTTGTTTAAATTTAGGTATTGCATACCATTAATGGAGAATTTTATTTATATAAAAAATAAAAATAGAGTGTAGAATTACAATTGGTTTTATTGTTACATAATAAAAAGAATTGTAAATTAGTGTTGAAATGTCGTACTCTATAATAATTGTTTATTTTTTTTTATTAGAAAATTATAAATTTGTATAAAGTTTTGCAAATAAATAATTTATAGTGTTTGTATTACCAGTATTATTACTGGTTGTTTTTATTGTTGTTATATTTTTTATTTATTTAATAAGACTTTATTAAATGTTAAGTTATTAAATTAGTAAATTTTTAAATGTTATTTTTTTTTTTAATATAATAAAAGAACTAAAAATTTAATCAAATGTTTTTTAAAGACTTAGACTTTATTTTAAAGTTAGCTTCTGCCCGGTGAAATTTTTAAATGGCAGTCTTAGCGTGAGGACATTAAGGTAGCAAAATAATTTGTGCTTTTATTGGGTTCTAGTATGAATGAAGTTATTGGTTAATTGTTTTTTTATTTTGTAATGAATTTTTTTATGTATAAAAAATTATGTTTATACTTATACAAAGATAAGTCTTCGGAAATTTTTTTAATATTAATTATTTTTATATAATTAGTATTGAGTTTTCTAGGGTAGAATTATGTGTATAGTTGGTTACTATTTATAATTTAAAAAATTACTCCGGAGTTAACAGAAAATCATATCTAATCTAGTTCTTATAGTAAGATAAGTTTTACATCGATGTTGTATTTGAATTTATTAAGAGTGGAGAAGGCTTAATTATTAAGACTGTTCTTCTTTTATTTAATTCAACGTGATATTAGTTTAATTCATCGTGAGATAGAATTGTTTATCTTGTTAAGTATTTATTTTTATTAATATTAGTACGAAAGGAAAGTTTTAAAGATTTAAAATCTTATGAGGTGACTCAATTTTAGTAATGTTAATTGTTGGGGTTATTGCTTTTTTTTTGATGGTAATGTTATATGCTTTAAATTTTTTTTTAAGGATTAAAAAAATAGATATGTTAAAGGTTAATGTATTTGAAAGTGGCTTTTTAAGTGTGGGTGTAATTCAGAATTCCTTTAGTATTCATTTTTTTATTATAATGTTAATATTTGTAGTGTTTGATTTGGAGATTGTAATGTTTTTGGGTTTATTAATATCAGATTTTTTGGCTTTTAATGGTTTTATTTTATTATTGTTATTTATTTTTGGGGGTTTTTATATGGAATGGTGGTATGGTAAGTTAATTTGAGTGGTTTAATTAATATTTTGATTTATTTAATTAGGTATGTGTTTATCTTATTGTTGTTTGTGGTAATTTATTTACCAATTATTAAGTTTAGTGTTAGATTTGTAGAGTGGGATTTTTTATCTTTAAAGTTTAATTTTTATTTTAATAGTTTATTGTTTTCTTTTGTTTTAGGGTTAGTCACATTAAGAGTTTTAGTGTTTAGAACGTATTATTTAAGTGGAGAAATTAATTTTAACTATTATTATTTTGTATTATTAATTTTTGTTGGTAGAATGTTTATATTAAATTATAGTAATAGTGTTTTTACTATAATGTTAAGATGGGATTTATTGGGTATCTCTAGTTTTTTTCTGGTATTATTTTATAATAATTGAGATAGTAGTTCGGGTGCTATAAATACTGCTTTAACAAATCGTATTGGCGATTTTTTTATGTTTAGTTTTTTTAGTGGTTCTCTCTTTTTTGGTTATTATTTTTTAAGATTGGAATTTATAATTAGTTTTTTTATTTTATTGTTATTGTTAACTTCTTTTACTAAGAGAGCTCAATTTCCTTTTAGTAGTTGGTTGCCTAAAGCTATAAGCGCCCCGACTCCTGTGAGTTCTTTAGTACATAGTAGTACTTTAGTTACAGCTGGGTTAATTTTATTGATAAATTTTAATAATATAATATTTAATAAGTCTGTATCTATAATTGTATTATTAATTGGTATTTTTACTATGTTCTTTTCTAGTATTGCAGCACTTGTTGAGGAAGATATAAAAAAAGTTGTGGCTTTAAGTACTTTATCTCAAATGGGTTTTTCTATATTAACTTTGGGTTTGGGTTATATTTTTATTTCTTTTATTCATTTGGTGAGGCATGCTTTATTTAAAAGTTGTCTTTTTATACAAGTTGGTTATATTATTCATAATAATTCTAATCAACAGGATAGGCGTGGATATGGGTACAATGGTAGTTTATCCCTTTTTATACAATTACAGTTGCTTGTAACTCTTTTTTGTTTGTGTGGTTTGTTATTTTCTAGTGGGATAATTAGTAAGGATTTTATTTTAGAGTGTTTTTTTATTAATAATTTTTTTTTAGTATTGAGATTAATGTTTTTTTTTAGAATTTTTTTAACTTTTGGTTATAGGTATCGTTTGTGAAAGACTTTATTTATAAGCTTTAATAAAGTTAGTTATGTCTTTGATACTTCCTTCTTTATAAATGTTTTAAGATTAGTGCTAATTGTTTTTTCTATTGCTTTTCTGTGGTGATTAAATAATAATATGTTATTAATTCCAAGGTTTTTTCTTTATTTAGATTTTTATGTTCCAATTTTTTATGTTTTTATATTAATATTAAGTATTTATTTAGTATTAAAGTTGTTAATTAAAGAGTTTGTGTATAAGTTTTTGGTTGACTATTTGGCTATGGGTTTAGTTTATAGGTTCAAGAATTTAAAGTATATTGACCTGTGTTTAAATAAGTTTGGTGACGTTGGTTTTTCTTCATTTGGTACACTAAATTTTATTTCAAATTTTACTTTTAGTACTTTTAAGTATAATAGTGTTGTTTTTTTGATTTTTTTTATTTTTTTATTAATTTGGGGTCTTAATTTAAGTGTAAAATATATGACTTGCATTCATAAAATTTAGACTCTAATTAAGGGAGAGTTGTTTTTATACATTTTATTAGTATTATATAACCTATATAATAATATTATATATATATATATATATAATATTTAATAAAAATGGAAAAGATAAGGATTATCTTTTCCAGTATTATTAACATATTAGTACTAATATATATATAGAGTAGTTTATGTTGTGTATATTGTATATATATATTAGTTGTATTATATTGTATGTATATGGTTGTGATGTTGTGTGTTATGTTCAGTATTTAGTTTAATTTGAAAATATAATATTTGGATTATTAAGATTGGTTACTGATGTGGTGTGAGATTTATAGTTTAGTTAGAATAATTCATTTACAATGAATAGGTTTAAAGTCTT